GCTTGTGAAGTATGGAAAGAGATCAAATTTGAATTTGAAGCAATGGATACTTTGTAATCCAGCAATTACTGTTTGTTTTATTAGTTGAATTGCATTGCAATTAAACTCGGCCCAATCTTTTCCTAAAAGGATTGAGCCGACCCTATCCTATTGTATCTATTTTCTTTTGGATAGATTTCTCTACGATAAAAGATCTTAAAAAAAAAAAAGACTAAACACAACTCAAATTGTCTATTGTTGTGTTGGGTCCACAATTCATCCTATCCCTCCTATGTATGGATTGGTTTATGAACGGATGCTCCGGGTTCTCATAAAAGAAAACCCTTTTTTCGATATTCACTCATTGTAAGTTGATTGCATCTAGATGGTTCTTCGGATAGGAAATGAGATAGTTAATTGACTTTTCATCGAATGACTATTCATCTAGTGTAAGAGGAATTTCAGAGGAAAGGGGGAAACTTGATGGAAAAATCGTGGTTTAATTCCAAGTTGGCTAAGGAAGAATTAGAATATAGATGTGGACTAAGTAAATCCATGGATAGCCTTGGTCCTCTTGAAAATACGAGTGGTGTAAGCGAAGACCCAGTTAGAAAGGATACAGATAAAAACGGGAGTTCGAGTGGAAGTTCTAGTTATTACGGTAATGTTGATAATTTAATCGACGTCAAAAACATTCGGAACTTCATTTCTGATTACACCCTTTTAATTAGGGATAGTAATCGGGATAGTTATTCGATATATTTTGATATTGAAAATCAAATTTTTGAGATTGACAATGATCATTCTTGGCTGAGTAGTTCTTTTTATTCATTTTTGAGTAGTTCTTTTTATAGTTATCGTAATCCTAGTTATATGAATAATATATCTAAAAGTGACGATCCCTACTATGATCCTTACTTGTACGATAGTAACTATAGTTGGAATAATCACATTAATAGTTGTATTGACTCTTATCTTCGTTCTCAAATCCGTGATATAACTGAAAAAAGCAGTAGTCCTTTTGAAAAATACAGACATTTGTGGGTTCTATGCGAAAATTGCTATACAAGCAATTATAAGAGACTTTGTAAGTCAAAAATGTATATTTGTGAACAATGTGGATATCATTTGAAAATGAGTAGTTCAGATAGAATCGAACTTTCGATTGATCCCGGTACTTGGGCTCCTATGGATGAAGACATGATCCCTATGGATCCCGTTGAATTTCATTCTGAAGAGGAAGCAGATTCTGAAGAAGATCGTCTATTTTTTGGTCCACTTTCTACTGATTTTGAAACAGATCGTCTATCTGATTCTGAAGAGAAATCTGATTCTGAAGAGAAATCTGATTCTGAAGAGGAATCTGATTCTGAAGAGGAATCTTATAAAGATCGTATTGATTCTTATCAAAGAAACACAGGATTAACTGAGGCTGTTCAAACAGGTACAGGTCAACTAAACGGTATTCCTATAGCAATTGGGGTCATGGATTTTGAATTTATCGGGGGTAGTATGGGATCCGTAGTAGGGGAGAAAATCACCCGTTTGATCGAATATGCTACCAATAAATCTTTACCACTTATTCTAGTGTGTGCTTCTGGCGGAGCCCGCATGCAAGAAGGAAGTTTGAGCTTGATGCAAATGGCTAAAATATCTTCCGCTTTATATGATTATCAATCAAATAAAAAGTTATTCTATATATCAATTCTTACATCTCCTACTACTGGTGGAGTAACTGCTAGTTTTGGTATGTTGGGGGATATCATTATTGCCGAACCCAATGCCTATATTGCATTTGCGGGTAAAAGAGTAATTGAAGAAACATTGAAGAAACCAGTACCCGAGGGTTCACAGGAGACTGAATATTTATTCCCTAAGGGTTTATTTGATCTAATCGTACCACGTACGCTTTTAAAAGTCGTTCTGGGTGAGTTATTTCAACTGCACGGGTTTTTGTCTTATCAAGAAGATGAAAAGTGAATTTTGCTTTTTCCTCCCGGGAAATCAAATTAGAATTAGGTGAGACAAAGAAAACGAATTTCATCTTCCTCTCTTGCATATGTTGCATATGTATAGATAAAAAAATAGGGAAAAATATAGATAGAGGGGTTATAGGATTTTGCATCTTTTTCTATATTGCGAGAATTCTATTTTCTTTTTTTTTTTTACTAAAAATCCCTGTTGGATTCTAACAAATTGAATCCTTCGAGAATTTTTAATAAACTCTTTCTTTTTTAACTTTTTTTAATTCCACTTCGACGACAAAAAAACAAGAGAAATCGAAAAAGAATAAAAAGAAAGTAAGAAGAATAAAGAAAGTGGCTTATAATATATTTCCGATGGGGCAAGTCCATTTATTTCAGTCTACTTTCCTTGCACTTATTAGATATATATATACTCGTTTAGATAGACTTAGTATAATATACTAATTAGAATATAATTATTATAAGATATCTTTCTAACTAACAATATAACAATTATACCAATAACAGGTACAAATATTAAATTGAGGTACCCATTCTATGTCAACTCCATCCATTTTTGTGCCTTTAGTGGCCCTAGTACTTCCGGCAATTGCAATGGCTTCTTTATCCCTTTATATTCAAAAAACCAAGATTTTTTAGATCCGACGGGGCCTGGGGCCAAGATACACAATCGTATCTTTTTTTTTAAAGACTTAGATACCACGGATATCGATTTAGTAGAATATTGGATTTAGTAGAACTAAATATATATATGGGGTTGGTTTTCCATCTAACCAATTCGATGAATTACTACTAAAGGTTCACATCAGAATAGTGCTAGTTGATGAGAGTTTCTTCGGAAACAAAAAAAGTAAAGTCAAATTCTTTTTGGTTAGTCTCTCAATTCCAATAAAAAAAACTGGATCTCGTATGTATGAGTTGGCGATCAGAATCTATATGGATAGAATTTATAGCGGGGTCTCGAAAAACAAGCAATTTTTTCTGGTCCTTTATCCTTTTTTTAGGTTCATTAGGATTTTTATTGGTTGGAACTTCGAGTTATCTTGGTAGGAATTTGATATCTTTATTTCCGGCTCAGCAAATTGTTTTTTTTCCACAAGGAATCGTGATGTCTTTCTATGGGATCGCGGGTCTCTTTATTAGTTCCTATTTGTGGTGCACAATTTTTTGGAATGTAGGCAGTGGTTATGATCGATTCGATAGACGAGAAGAAATAGTGTGTATTTTTCGTTGGGGGTTTCCTGGAAAAAACCGTCGCATCCTTCTACGATTCCTTATGAAAGATATTCAGTCCATCCGAATAGAAGTTAAAGAGGGTATTTATGCTCGTCGTGTCCTTTATATGGAAATCAGAGGACAGGGGGCCATTCCCTTGACTCGCCCTGATGAGAATTTTACTCCACGAGAAATTGAGCAAAAAGCTGCGGAATTGGCCTATTTCTTGCGTGTACCAATTGAAGTCCTTTGAAAAAATGAATTGAAATTTCTTTATATCTCGTCAGGAATAAAAAAACTCCAGCCAAGAATTCTCTTTCTTTTATAGCATAACGTAGCTGAAGTTTCTTAAAAATGACCAGTCGGGCTAAAGCATATGTATACAGAAGAGGAGAGGCATAACATAAAACAAAACCTTTTTTTGTCCACAGTTTTTTGTAAATGTAAAGTCAATCAACTCAATTCAATAATAAAACAAGTAAGAAATCGAAATAATAGATTCATCTTAATCTTATATATCAAACAAAGTAGTAAAGCATTTCGGAATCAATACTTTCTCTTTTTTTTTTTTCAATATTTGGAATTGGTACGTTAGATACAGATGGAACATATCTTGTCAATTTTCTCTACTTTCTTTTGTCAATTGACCTTTTTTCCTCTATCCTTTCTTTTGTGCTCCTTAAGAACCAAAGCAACCGATTGGATCTCGCTCTTAGACCGTAACGCTAACCTTTCGGTCTTTTTTTTCACTCATTTTTCATAATATTCTTCATAAAATTTCTCCGTTATTCCTGGGCTATATATATATAGTATAGATAGCCTAGATAACCCGCGAAATTTTATGACATATTTTCTATTTTGATAGAAGGGGAGTTCTGTCGTCTCGAAATCTGAATAGAATTTGAGTATTTGAAGCGGCCCTTTCGGGCATTTATCGAAAGAGGGCAATTTTTTCGAATTTAATCGATCTGGAACCTCTATAATATATGGAAAACCCTCTAATATATAGATTATCTAGATTTAGATTTCATTCGAATTCGAAGCGGATTCTTTTTGGATTCAAGGACTAAGTACTGAATCAAAATAAAAAGCAGAGAATAATCCCGCTACGTTATAATGGAACTCATGTTTGATAGAAAACTTAGATCACATAAATTCAACGAAGGAGGTAGGGTTGATTAACAAGTCACCGATCAAAAAATGACAAAAAAGAAAGTATTCATTCCCCTTCTCTCTCTTACATCCATAGTATTTTTGCCTTGGTGGATCTCTCTCCTTTTTAATAAAAGTCTGAAACCCTGGATTACTCATTGGTGGAATACTAGACAATCCGAAATTCTGTTGAATGATATTCAAGAAAAAAATATTCTACACCAATTCATAGAATTAGAGGAACTCTTCCTGTTGGACGAAATGATAAAAGAATACCCGGAAACACATTTACAAAAACTTCGTATAGGAATCCAAAAAGAAACGATCCAATTGCTAAAGGCGCACAATGCGGGTTGTATCGATACGATTTTGCACTTTTCGACAAATATAATCTGTTTCGTTATTCTAAGTGGTTATTCATTTTTGGGTAGTGAGGAGCTTGGTATTCTTAACTCTTGGGTTAAAGAATTCCTATATAATTTAAGTGACACAATAAAAGCTTTTTCTATTCTTTTTTTAACTGAATTATTTACCGGATACCATTCGACCCATGGTTGGGAACTAATGATTGGCTATATCTACAAAGACTTTGGATTTTCTCATAATGATCAGATTATATCTGTTCTTGTTTCCACCCTTCCGGTCCTTATAGATACATTTTTTAAATAT